ATCGTTTTATCGATATGAGTGTCTTATATCGGATAAATAACTAATTATTCTATTCATTTTTAAGTCATTTCGACCTATACTAACATAGTGGTAGAAAGAATACCCATGTTATGCTTGGACTTCAAACAGTTTAGCTTTAACCATCTTAATGGTCTCACATTATTGGTTGATAGAGAATCAAAGTTGATTTACCAATGAGTCACGAAATGCTATGGTTCTTACATATATATGATTATTGAATTTCATTTATTCAGAAGTAATTCGTCTAGATCGTACATCTTTCTTTCCTATTTTTTATCCTATTTCCTATTAATAAATAAAAGAACAGAAAGAAAGTACCGCCGGTTGGATCCAACCTATTCTTGAAATAAACAACTCGCACACACTCCCTTTCCAAAAAAAATCAATACACCAAGCACTATACTCAGATTTATTGGATTTGTTGCTAAAATATCGGTATTAAATGCGAAACTTCCAGCGAATGGATAGTGCCCTACCAAGTAAACAAAAGAATCGGTTACATTTTTCATATGCTCTCTTCATATAGATAGGACTAACAAAGAACCAGAATTCTTTTTATATCACCTCACTTGTCTTTTTGTAATCGATTTCTTTCTTTTTTTTATTATTTTTTATTGAAGTTTCCAATAAGATATTATTAGATTAGGTTTTAGGTTTCATGTTAATTGTGAAATATCTCCTTTATTGAATTGAAATTGAAACGCTTTCTAAAAAATAAAATAAAAAAAGGTATGTAAGATACTTTTTTACATTTCTAGGATTACATTAAACAAAAGGATTCGCAAATAAAAGCGCCAATGCCACGACCAGCCCGTAAATTGTTAAAGCTTCCATAAAAGCTAGACTAAGCAATAAAGTACCTCGTATTTTACCCTCTGCTTCTGGTTGCCTCGCAATACCTTCTACGGCTTGACCTGCAGCAGTACCTTGACCAACTCCAGGTCCAATAGAAGCAAGCCCTACAGCCAATCCAGCAGCAATAACGGAAGCAGCAGAAATCAGTGGATTCATGGGTAAGTTCCTCGCACTAAAAAAAAAGAAATGGTTAATGATACAATCAACCAATGGATTATTACTTAATATTTTATCACTAAGATCCATCGGGTGGAGAAGTAACTCAAGATTCTGAATTAAAATACAAATTTTATTGAATCAACCGAATCGTCAGAACTACTTCGATATCTTGTTTTTTTTTTTACTTTCTACCCACAATGGGTTTTTTGTAAATCGATGTGCACATAGCTCTAGTTATTGCATTTCTTTCGAACCATTCTTTCATCAATTCTTTGTTCTTTACTCTATTCCATTCCCGAATTCATCTGTTTTGTTTTTTCATTCAATCCATGCATAATAGTCGCAGACGAAAGAGAAGAAAATAGTATTGAAATCCATCTACATATAAATACAGTGGACTGTAAATTGTAAATAAAATAGATTTTAGATAGGAATAATCTATAGGGATAATCCTATATAACTAATGAATATCTAATATCACATATACATTTGTTTCCTCCATAACGTGTACTATCCTGTCCGCATTTCATATTGAATGGTATTCTAGAATCATTTTTGAAAGATAGACATGGACTGGACTTATAGACATTACATATATCTAATTTGACCTCCCTAAGTCATCCTTTTTTTTTTCGATTCCGTAATATAGTCCATCTTTCCTCGTACGATTGATTTTAGACCAAATATACTATGATATATATTTGTATCAGTATCTATTATGTTCCGCAACCGATTGGATTCTCTTGAGCCATGCATGAATTGGAATCAGTTTAAAAGAAAAAACGATTTTGAAGACTAGTTAATGATGACCTTCCATGGATTCGCCTATATAAGCCGCAGCCAAAGTTGCAAAAATAAGAGCTTGAATACCACTTGTAAATAAGCCAAGAAACATAACGGGTATAGGAACTAATGAAGGTACTAAAGAAACAAGAACAACAACTACTAATTCATCAGCCAATATATTCCCGAAAAGTCGAAAACTAAGAGATAAGGGTTTTGTGAAATCTTCTAGGATATTTATTGGTAAAAGAATTGGAGTTGGTTGAATGTATTTTTTGAAATAACCCAATCCTTTTTTGGTAAGACCTGCATAAAAATATGCTACTGACGTGGGTAAAGCTAAAGCAACAGTAGTATTTATATCATTCGTGGGCGCAGCTAACTCCCCGTGAGGTAACTGTATGATTTTCCAAGGTAAAAGAGCACCTGACCAGTTAGAAACAAAAATAAATAGGAACATAGTTCCAATAAAGGGAACCCAAGGACCATATTCTTCTCCAATTTGGGTTTTGCTCAAATCTCGAATAAATTCAAGGACATATTCGAAGAAATTCTGACCACCGCTCGGAATGGTTTGTGGATTCCGAACAGCTATGATGACTGAACCTAATAAGATAGCAATTACGACCCAAGAAGTGATAAGTACTTGGGCATGTATTTGTAAAGCCCCTATTTGCCAATATAAATGTTGGCCTACTTCTACACCCGATATATCATATAATCCTTTGAGTGTTTTAATGGAACACGGTATAACATTCATATTGTCCTCTGATAGAAATCGAACTTCAAAAAAAAAGAATTATTTTGATTCAACCATCTCTTTATGAACTCACCTACTTTAATAATAAATCGATTATTTCCAAGTAATCACATAAGATCAATATCCCAAGTACTTTTTTTTATTTATCTCTTTTAAAAAGTTCAGGAATAGTAACCGATCCAATAAATCTATAGAATTCCCAAATCAAATAATTAAGCAATTTGATTATTTTTTATTTTTAATAATAATCAACGATTTCCTATATAGCTATAACGACCCTCGCAAATTGCAAATACTAATTTGTTAAGAATCAATCGGATTGAAGCTATAGCATCATCGTTGGCTGGAATCGAAATATCTGCAAGATCTGGGTTACAATTTGTATCGATTAAACAAATTGTCGGAATCCCCAAAATGGCACATTCTTGAAGAGCCATATATTCTTTTTCCTGATCAACGATGATTACAATATCGGGCAAACCCGTCATATATTTGATCCCACCCAGATATGATTGCAGGGCAGATAATTTTCTCTTCAACATCGCTGCATCTCTTTTGGGGAGACGGTTCAGTTTACCCATGTTTTGTTCTGCTCTTAAGTCCCTGAACTTATGAAGTCTCGTTTCCGTAGTGGACCAATTCGTTAACATACCACCAAGCCATTTTTTATTAACATAATGACACCGAGCCTTTATTGCGGCCGATGCTACTGAATCCGCTGCTTTATTTTTGGTACCAACGATTAAAAAGCTTTTTCCTCTACTTGCTGCATCAAAAACTAAATCACAGGCTTCTGATAAAAAACGAGCAGTTATAGTAAGATTTGTAATATGAATTCCTTTACGTTTTGCGGAGATGTAAGGGGCCATTCTAGGATTCCATTTCTTAGTACCATGACCAAAATGAACTCCTGCTTCCATCATCTCCGGCAAATTGATGTTCCAATATCTTCTTTTCACTTTCCCCCACATTCCCTCTTTGTTTTTTGCAAAGAGACGAGATACCCTAAAAAAAATAATGATTGTTCCGAGGGAACCTTCTAACGGGGATTGACCGTCGATACGCGGTTCAAACCATTACATTAATTTCTTTTTATTACTTATTTTTTTTTTACCAAATCAATGATCGGACCAGATAAAATAAAATAAATAGTGAAATTCAAAAAAGGGTAAAAAAAAAAAAAAATGAATCAACCCTTAGGAATTCGTAAATGATTGTTCTGATGTCTCATATAAATTAATTGTCTTGGATGCAAGAACAAAATAATTCTCTATGGTGTAACAAAATATCTCTCATCTCTAAGTCGAATAGATTATTCTTTTTAATTTCCAAATGAATGTTCTTGTCTTGTCTTGAACGGTGCACTAATTTTTGGAATCCGGTACCAACAGGTATAATCCCCCCCAGAACAACGTTCTCTTTCAGTCCTTTCAACCAATCAATACGCCCTCGTAGAGCAGCTTTTGCTAAAACCCGAGTAGTTTCTTGAAAACTCGCTTCGGATATGAAACTTTGAGTATTCAGAGATGCCCTCGTTATTCCCAATAAGATTGCCCGATAACAAATCGCTTCGTCTAAAGTACGTCCCGCGCGTTCTGCTCGCAATAATCCGATTAATTCTCCAGGTGAAAAAACATTAGACATTCCATCTTCTGAAACCAACACTCTTGATGTTACTTGACGTACAATAATTTCTATATGTCTATTATGAATCTGTACCCCCTGGGATCGATAAACCTTTTGAATCCTATTAACCAAAGAGATACGACTTTGGGCTATGGTTAGCTCAGATCCAATCATGAATCCCCAGGGTCTTCCAAGAATTCTTGATATACATTCGTTCCAACTATTAACTCTCTTTTCGAGGTTCATCGATATGGAATCAATCGAACGCACTTCTAAGACTTGTTCCACTTTTGGAAGACCCTGCGTTATGTCACCAGATCTCGATCTTTCATATATAAATGTAACTAATCTATCTCCTTCATAAAGTATTTTCCCATAATGACCATGAACAGTTGCTCCCAGAGTGACCAAATAGGGCTTTGCTGATCTTATCACTAAGGAATCAACGTGAACGATTATAATTTGACCAGATTTTTTTATGTTTATGTTCGGTCCATATTTGAATAGACATACATTTTCACAAAAAAATTGTCCAAGGCTAATTATTGCGGATGTCTCTTCACAATAATTGTGACGGAGAAAGCACCAATTCAAACGGAATGGATTCAAGATGATGTTACTGCATGGATCGGAACTATAAATCCTACTATTTTCATCTATTAAACCGTATTTAAGTACTTGGAAAGTCTGTTTAGAATTGTCAAGTAGCAAAAATCTCTTTAACAAGATCTGATTATGAGTTATTAAATGGTAAGATGAATAAAAATTCGCTATTTTAGGTACAATAGTACCTAGA